ATTTTCTTGTTCCTGAATGGGTCTCTTTCATCTTTTTAGGTCTATGCTCTACTCCGGGTAAAGATCTGCCCGATTTGGATTTGCACATATAGGACAAATCTTCCCATCACCATTTCTTTTTGTTATGACTTTACAAATAACAAACAGCAATCATTTATGATACATGTAGTAATCATAGATATATTACCAATTGGGTTTTTTCTAAACGGAGCCTGGATACTTCATTTTTTAGTCCAACCAAAGCCAACCATAAATTATTCTAATTGATAATAGTACTATGAATCTCCCCAAAGAATGCATCTAATTGCACTTCACGCTCCAATTTTTTGATGATTCAATTTCTCTTTCTTGGGCGAAACAGAGGATATCTCGATCGGGGGAGAGAACGGGGAAATCCCATATGACCCAATATATCTGACAAGTCGCACTATACGTCAACCCAAGATGCATCTTCCTCTCCAGGACTGCGGAAAGGTACTTTTGGAACACCAATAGGCATGAATTGAAAGAAAAAAGAACTAAATACTATATTTCACTTTGATGTGGAAACGTAACAATATGGTTTTATTGTCTTTATAATATTGGCTTTATCATATTTATTTTATCCATAAATTAGAAAAATTTAGAAAGAAAGACAAAATAAATAAAGGAAAATTTTTACGAATAAGTCCTTCTAATGATAAACATTTACTCATAGAAAATGGTACCAACCCCCCATTGCGTATTGGTACTTATCGAGTATAGAATAAATCTGCTTCTCTTTGTTCCTACGAACAGAATTATTCCATTATTACAAACAGAATAGAATAAATAGTAACCTAGCCCTTCTTAGGAAATAATCCACCGAACAAGGGAGGTCCATAGGATAGTCATAGTATAGTTTTTTTCAATGCAATAAAGTTACGTAGTGTCTATTTTTCTTTGATAAAGGGGTATTTTCCATGGGTTTGCCTTGGTATCGTGTTCATACCGTTGTATTGAATGATCCCGGCCGGTTGCTTTCCGTTCATATAATGCATACAGCTCTGGTTGCTGGTTGGGCGGGCTCGATGGCTCTGTATGAATTAGCAGTTTTTGATCCTTCTGATCCTGTTCTTGATCCAATGTGGAGACAGGGTATGTTCGTTATTCCCTTCATGACTCGGTTAGGAATAACCAATTCATGGGGAGGTTGGAGTATCACAGGAGGGACTGTAACGAATCCGGGAATTTGGAGTTACGAAGGTGTAGCTGGGGCACATATTGTGTTTTCTGGCTTATGCTTTTTGGCAGCTATCTGGCATTGGGTCTATTGGGATCTAGAAATATTTTGTGATGAACGGACAGGAAAACCTTCTTTGGATTTGCCCAAGATCTTTGGAATTCATTTATTTCTCTCCGGGGTGGCTTGCTTTGGTTTTGGTGCATTTCATGTAACAGGCTTGTATGGTCCCGGAATATGGGTGTCCGATCCTTATGGACTAACGGGAAAAGTACAACCTGTAAATCCGTCGTGGGGCGTGGAAGGGTTTGATCCTTTTGTTCCGGGAGGAATAGCTTCTCATCATATTGCAGCAGGTACATTGGGCATATTAGCGGGTTTATTCCATCTTAGCGTCCGACCGCCACAACGTCTATACAAAGGATTGCGTATGGGAAATATTGAAACCGTACTTTCCAGTAGTATCGCAGCTGTCTTTTTTGCAGCTTTTGTTGTTGCTGGAACTATGTGGTATGGTTCAGCAACTACCCCCATCGAATTATTTGGCCCGACTCGCTATCAATGGGATCAGGGTTACTTCCAGCAAGAGATATATCGAAGAATTAGCGCTGGGCTAGCCGAAAATCAAAGTTTATCAGAAGCCTGGTCTAAAATTCCTGAAAAATTAGCTTTTTATGATTATATCGGCAATAATCCGGCAAAAGGAGGATTATTCAGGGCAGGCTCAATGGATAACGGAGATGGAATAGCGGTTGGATGGTTAGGACACCCTATCTTTAGAGATAAAGAAGGCCGTGAGCTTTTTGTACGTCGTATGCCTACTTTTTTTGAAACATTTCCAGTCGTTTTGGTAGACGGCGATGGAATTGTTAGAGCTGATGTTCCTTTTAGAAGGGCAGAATCGAAGTATAGTGTTGAACAAGTAGGTGTAACCGTTGAGTTCTACGGCGGTGAACTCAATGGAGTCAGTTATAGTGATCCTGCTACTGTGAAAAAATATGCTAGACGCGCTCAATTGGGTGAAATTTTTGAATTAGATCGTGCGACTTTGAAATCCGATGGTGTTTTTCGTAGCAGTCCAAGGGGTTGGTTTACTTTTGGGCATGCTTCGTTTGCTTTGCTCTTCTTCTTCGGACACATTTGGCATGGTGCTAGAACCTTGTTCAGAGATGTTTTTGCTGGTATTGACCCAGATTTGGATGCTCAAGTAGAGTTTGGAGCATTCCAAAAACTTGGGGATCCAACTACAAGAAGACAGCCAGTCTGATACAGGACTGCTTTGGTATCTTTCCCCTCTAT